GAACTAGATTGTGTAATGATGAACCTAAAAATGAGTATTTAACTAAAATATATGATCTTCTCATAAACGGTCCTTATCGCGGAACAATCAAAAAAAACTTACAAACATTGATGAAAAATTTTTTTGATACAATTTGGATAAATAAGATTCATAGTATTCTTTTTGTTGAGTCCCCAAAATTTGAACAAAAAATCTATCAATTTGATAGAGAATCATTATCAAAAGAAATTGATCATTTTTTACCCTTAATCATCAACAAATTTTCGGTAGAATCAAGTTTAAATTTTAAAAAATTTTATTTATTTCTAGAACAAGGAAAAATTGAATCAGGAAATCGAGAACATTTTTTAACTATTTTATTCAATACTGTTATTACTGATTCTAATGATCAAAAAATTCGAGCAAAAGCTATTGCTATTGGAATAAACGAAATCAGTAAAAAAGTCCCTCGACATTCATATAAATTAATTGATGATTTGGAACAACAGGAGGGAGAAACTGAAGAAGATGTGCCCGAAGATCATCAAATTCGTTCAAGAAAATTTAAACGTGTAGTAATTTTTACCGATAAACAGCAAAATACCGATACTTATACTCATACTGATAATCCTGATCAAACAGAGGAAGTTGCTTTGATACGTTATTCACAACAATCGGATTTTCGTCGAGGCATAATCAAAGGTTCCATGCGTGCTCAAAGACGTAAAACAATTACTTGGAAATTCTTTCAAGCAAATGTGCATTCCCCACTTTTTTTGGACAGAATAGACAAATCCATTTTTTTGTCTTTTGAAATTTCCGGACGGATAAAACAAATTTTTATAAATTGGATGGGGAAAAAGAAAAAGGCAGAATTAAAAATTTCGGATTATACGGAAGAAAAAACTAAAGACGGTAAGAAAAGAGAGGAGGACAAAAGGGAGGAGAAAGCTCGGATAAAAATAGCGGAAGCCTGGGATACCATTTTATTTGCTCAAGTAATAAGAGGCTCTATGTTAGTAATACAATCAATTCTTAGAAAATCTATTATATTACCCTCATTGATAATAGCGAAAAATATCAGCCGGATCTTATTATTTCAATTTCCAGAGTGGTCCGAAGATTTAAAGGAGTGGAATAGAGAAATGCATGTTAAATGCACTTATAATGGGGTTCAATTATCAGAAACGGAATTCCCCAAAAACTGGTTAACAGACGGTATTCAAATAAAAATCCTATTTCCTTTCTGCCTGAAACCTTGGCACAAATCTAAGGCACCAACCCCTCATAAAGAGACAATAAAAACTAAAAGAGAAAAAACCAATTTTTGTTTTTTAACAGTTTGGGGAATGGAAGCAGAACTACCCTTTGGCTCACCCCGAAAAAGGCCTTCCTTTTTTGAACCCATTTTTAAAGAACTCAAAAAGAAAATTCGAAAATTGAAAAAGGAATGTTTTTTGGTTTTTACAATTTTAAAAGAAAGAACTAAATTGTTACAAAAATTTTCATTTTCAAACGAAACAAAAAAATGGTTGATCAAAAATGCTCTATTTATAAAACAAATAATAAAAGAACTCTCAAAAATAAATCTAATTTCATTATTTGGATTGAGAAACGTATATAAATCAAGTGAAACTACAAAAGAAAAAGATTCGATAAAAGGTTTGATAATAAATAATCAAATGATTCAGGAACCATCTATTTCAATTCAATCTATGGATTTGCAAAATTATTCACTGACAGAAAAAAAGATAAAGGATCTAACAGATAAAACACGCATAATTAGAAATCAAATAGAACAAATTACAAAAGACAAGAAAAAAGTATCTTTAACGCCAGAGATAAATATTAATACTAAGACTAAGCAAAAAAATTCTAATATTAAAGAACCACAAAAAAATACTTGGCAAATAAGAAAAAGAAAAAATGCTCAATTAATTCGCAAATTTTATTCTTTTATACAATTTTTCATTGAACGAATATATATGGATACCCTTCTATGTATCATTAATATTAATATTACAACACAACTTTTTCTTGAATCAACAAAAAAAAAATTTGTAAAATTTATTTACAATAATGAACCAAATCCAGAGAGAATTGATAAAACAAAGCAAAATAAAATTTACTTTATTTCAACTATAAAAACGTTATTTACTAATATTAGTGATAAGAATTCAAAGATTTTTTGTGACTTGTCTTCTTTGTCCCAAGCATATGTATTTTACAAATTAGTACAAACACAACTTAGTAACTTGTATAGTTTAAAACCTATTCTACTATATACTGAGAGGCCTCCCTGTTTTAAACTTAAAAATGAAATAAAAGATTATTTCCTAATACAAGGAATAATTCATTCCGAATTAAAACAGAACAAATTTCGAAATTGTGAAATGACTCAATGGAAAAACTGGTTAACAGGTCATTATCAATATAATTTATATCAGATTAAATTGTCTAAATTAGTACCACAAAAATGGAGAAATAAAATTCATCAATCCTTTATGTTTCAAAATAAAGATTTAAGTAGATGCTATTTATATGAAAAAGACCAATTAATTGATTACGAAAAAGAAAATGATTATAAAGAGGATTTATTACCAAATATAAAAGAGAATTTTAAAAAACACTATTTGTATGATCTTTTATCATATAAATATATTAAATATGAAGGTAAGAAGTACTCATATATTTATAGATTACCAGCCCAAGTAAATAAAAAACAAGGGATTTCTTATAATTACAAGAACAAGAAATATAAGGGAAAATTTTTTGATATAGGGGGTATACCTATCAATATAGAGGGTATACCTATCAATATAGAGGAAGATAATATTATAGAGAAAACCCCGGATAGAAAATATTTTGATTGGGGAATTCCCCATTTTTTTTTTATTAATATTGAGTCCTGGCTAAATATCGATCCCCTTACCAAAAAAAAAAGACTGAGACTAATTATTATCAAATAATTGATAAAATTGATAAGAAATTTGTTTTTTCTCTCACGATTCATAAAAAAATCAACCCATCTAATAAACAAAAAACCATTTTTGATTGGATGGGAATGAATGAAGAAATACTAAATCGTCCTATATCAAATCTGGAACTTTGGTTCTTTCCAGAATTTGTATTCCTTTATAACACATATAAGATTAAACAATGGGGTATACCAATAAAATTAATTCTTTTTAATGAAAATCCAAAAGAAAATGTTAGTGAAAATAAAAACATCAATGGAAAGCAAAAGGGAAATTCTTTCAGATCATTGAATGACAAAAAATCTCTTGAATTAGAGAATATAAATCAAGAAGAAAAAGAAAGCACAGCCCAGGGAGACCTTAGATCAGATGGACAAAACAAAAAAAAAATGGAATTAGTTCCCTCAAAACAGCAAAAAGATATTGAAGAAGATTATGTAAGATCTGACATGAAAAAACGTAGAAAGAAAAAGCAATACAAAAGCCACACGGAAGCAGAACTTGATTTATTCCTCAAAAAGTATTTACTTTTTCAATTGAGATGGGACGATTCATTGAATCAAAGAATGATCAATAATGTAAAGGTATATTGTTTCCTGCTTAGATTAAGAAATTCAAAAGAAATTGCTATATCCTCTATTCAAAAGGAGGAAATGAGTTTGGATATAATGCTAATTCAGAAAAATATAAAGTTTACAGAATTGATGCAAAAGGGAATATTAATTATCGAACCGATTCGTCTATCTAAAACAACTAATGGACAATTTATTATGTATCAAACCATACGTATCCCATTGGTTCATAAGAGTAAATACAAAACAAAAACTAATCAAGAATACCCTCAAGATGTTGATAAGAACAATTTTAACGAATCTATTGAAAGATATCAAAAGATGACTGAAAATAAAGATCAAATTTATTATGATTTTGATTTGTTTGTCCTTGAAAATATTTTATCCTCTAGACGTCGTAGAGAATTAAGAATTAGAATTTTTTTCTATATAAGAAATAAAAATAATAGAAATATAGTATTTTTCAATTTTAATAAGAACAACATAAAAAACTATGATCCATTTTTGGATGAAAGGAAACATATTCGTCTTGATAAAGAGAAAAAAAAATTAATTAAATTAAAGTTCTTTCTTTGGCCTAATTATAGATTAGAGGATTTAGCTTGTATGAATCGCTATTGGTTTGATACCAATAATGGCAGTCGTTTTAGCACGTTAAAGGTACATATGTACCCGCAATTGCAGATTCAATGATACTGATATTGCATTTTTTTATACATCACATAAGATATCCTAGCATATGAAATCAAAGAAATATATGAATGCAGAAATGTACCCCCCACCTTTCCTATATTAATAAAAGAAAAATATCAATTTGGATTGACTATTAATTAATTTTATTTGATAAAATTAGAAGTTCATAACAAAATACAGATTATTGTATATACCAAGTTACCATGAATGGAATTCTTATTTACTTTACTATTATTACTGATCGCCCAAATTTCTATCTGTAAAAAGATTCATATTTAATTTATAAATTATAAATCGAGGAGAAGAATTTATTTTATGGTAAAAAACTCCTTCATTTCAGTTAATTCACACGAAGAAAAAGAAGAAAAAAAAGGGTCCGTTGAATTTCAAGTATTCAGTTTCACTAATAAAATACGAAGACTTACTTCACATTTGGAATTGCACAGAAAAGACTATTTATCTCATAGAGGTTTACGGAAAATTTTGGGAAAGCGCCAACGCTTGTTGGCTTATTTGTCAAAGAAAAATAAAGTACGTTATAAAAAATTAATTAGTCAGTTAGGTATTCGGGAAACAAAAACTCCTTAATTTGAATTTGAAAAGTCATTTTAAATTATTTGATTTATTAGATTTTGAATTTTAATGAGCATTTTCAGCAATTCATGCAAAAATAAATCGGGGAAAAACCTATGACTGTATCAGCTACAAAAAAAGACTTCATGATAGTCAATATGGGCCCTCACCACCCGTCAATGCACGGTGTTCTTCGACTTATTGTTACTCTAGATGGTGAAGATGTTATTGACTGTGAACCAATATTGGGTTATTTACACAGAGGGATGGAAAAAATTGCGGAAAACCGAACAATTATACAATATTTGCCTTATGTAACACGTTGGGATTATTTAGCTACTATGTTTACAGAAGCAATAACCGTAAATGCACCAGAGCGTTTAGGAAATATTCAAGTACCTAAAAGAGCCAGCTATATCAGAGTTATTATGTTGGAGTTGAGTCGTATAGCTTCTCATTTGTTATGGCTTGGCCCTTTTTTGGCAGATATTGGTGCGCAGACTCCCTTTTTCTATATTTTCAGAGAAAGAGAATTCGTATATGATTTATTTGAAGCCGCCACCGGTATGAGAATGATGCATAATTTTTTTCGTATTGGAGGAGTAGCTGCTGATCTACCTCATGGTTGGATAGATAAATGTTTAGATTTCTGCGATTATTTTTTAACGGGGGTTTCCGAATATCAAAAGCTTATTACACGAAATCCTATTTTTTTAGAACGGGTTGAAGGAGTAGGAATTATTAATGAGGAGGAAGCAAAAAATTGGGGCTTATCAGGACCAATGTTACGCGCTTCCGGAATACAATGGGATCTTCGTAAAGTTGATCATTATGAATGTTACGACGAATTTGACTGGGAAGCAAAATGGCAAAAAGAAGGAGATTCATTAGCTCGTTATTTAGTACGAATCAGTGAAATGATGGAATCCATAAAAATTATTCAACAGGCTCTGGAAGGAATTCCGGGGGGACCCTATGAAAATTTAGAAATCCGACGCTTTGATAGAGTAATAAATTCCGAATGGAATGATTTTGAATATCGATTTATTAGTAAAAAGCCATCCCCTACTTTTGAATTGTCAAAACAAGAACTTTATGTAAGAGTAGAAGCCCCAAAGGGGGAATTGGGAATTTTTTTAATAGGAGATCAGAGTGTTTTTCCTTGGAGATGGAAAATTCGCCCGCCGGGTTTTATCAATTTGCAAATTCTTCCTCAGTTAGTTAAAAGAATGAAATTGGCTGATATTATGACGATATTAGGTAGCATAGATATCATTATGGGAGAGGTTGATCGTTGAAATGATAATTAATACAACAGAAGTACAAAATATCCATTTTTTTTCCAGATTGGAATTCTTAAAAGAGATCTATGAGATCATATGGATGCTTGTCCTTCTTTTAACTCTTGTATTGGGACTCACAATAAGTGTACTAGTAATTGTGTGGTTAGAAAGAGAGATATCCGCAGGGATACAACAACGTATTGGGCCCGAATATGCCGGGCCTTTGGGAATTCTTCAAGCTCTAGCAGATGGGATAAAACTACTTTTCAAAGAGAGCCTTCTTCCATCTAGAGGGGATACTCGTTTATTCAGCATTGGACCATCTATATCAGTCATATCAATTCTACTAAGTTATTCAGTAATTCCTTTTGGCTATGGCCTTGTTCTAGCCGATCTTAGTATTGGTGTTTTTTTATGGATTTCCTTTTCAAGTATTGCTCCTATTGGGCTTCTTATGTCAGGATACGGATCAAATAATAAATATTCCTTTTTAGGTGGTCTACGCGCTGCTGCTCAATCGATTAGTTATGAAATACCATTAGCCCTATGTGTGTTATCAATATCTCTACGTGCGATTCGTTGAAATATAAATGTTTCTACTATTTCCTTTTTTCAAGGAAAGAAGTTGAATGAAAGAAATCCACTATTTCCTTTTTTCAAGGAAAGAAGTTGAATGAAAGAAATCCATATCTTCTTTTTTTATTCATCATTCGAATTGATGAATTAAACCAGATAGTTATATGAGTGAAAGAAAGCAGCTTATAAATTTGTAGTCAAAAGATTGAGTCTCATTTACTATGTACAAGAGTTAAACAGAAAGAAACACAAGCAGCAGAGATTGTTTACCCCAAGATTGGTCATCATGATTTGAAGCGGGTTTAAAAGATCAACTACGAGGGGTTTTTACTATATATTTGTACGAGGGGTTTTTACTATATATTTGTAGTGCTTCTATTATCATACATACCCCTTAAAAAAAATGAGTGGATAGTTAGGAACACCAAGATACATAAAGGATTAGTAATGAAAATTATGTAAGTTAGCCAAAAGTGCTTTTTCGCATAAAAGGAAACTAATTGGGGCTTTAACTTGGTAGAAATGATAAAACCGTACTCCCCATGGGTCCAATCCAGAGTATGCTCCTATTCACCGATTAAAGAAATAACTATTAGGAACGAAGTAATCCTTTACCTTTTTTAAGCCCTTGAGAAAGAAGAATAGGAACGAAAAAATAAAACAAACAAATACAATTACAATAGAAAAAAGAATAGGAACGAAAAAATAAAACAAACAAATACAATTACAATAGAAAAAATACCTTGCCTATGCCTATATAACTCTTGTTATAATTCATAAACTTATGTAATGTCTAATTATTTTTCGTAATCGAAAACAAAGGGTTGAAATATCTATTGATATTAC